GAAGGAGAAAGTGAAGAAGAAGTACCAATAGATTATCAGATTCGTTCAAGAAAAGCCAAACGTGTAGTGATTTTTACTGATAACCGGGGAAATACCGATCCTAATAATAAGGATACTAATAATTCTAATAAAAGAGACGAAGTAGCTTTGATACGATATTCGCAACAATCTGATTTTCGTCGAGACATAATCAAAGGTTCAATGCGAGCCCAAAGATGTAAAACAGTTATTTGGGAACTTTTTCAAGCAAATGCACATTCTCCGCTTTTTTTGGACAGAATAGACAAATCACACCCTTTTTTTTTTGATATCTCCGAACTGATAAAACTCATTTTTAGAAATTGTATAGGAAAGGGAGCAGAATTCAAAATTTCAGATTATACAGAAGAAGAAATAAAAGAAAGGGAAAAAAAGGAAAAGGACAAAAAAGAAGAGAACAAAAGAAAAGAGAAAGCGCGGATAGAAGTAGCAGAAGCCTGGGATACCATTCCATTTGCTCAAGTAATAAGAGGTTCCATGTTAATAACTCAATCGATTCTTAGAAAATATATTATATTACCGTCATTGATAATAGCTAAAAATATTGGCCGTATGCTATTATTACAATTTCCTGAGTGGTCTGAGGATTTAAATGAATGGAATAAAGAAATGCATGTTAAATGCACCTATAATGGTGTTCAATTATCAGAAACAGAATTTCCGAAAAATTGGTTAATAGACGGTATTCAAATAAAGATGCTATTTCCTTTCTGTCTGAAACCCTGGCACAGATCTAAGCCACGGTCCTCTCATATAGATCGAATCAAAAAGAAAGGACAAAAAGATGATTTTTTTTTTTTAACGGTTTGGGGAATGGAAGCTGAACTTCCTTTTGGTTCTCCCCAAAAACGGCCTTCCTTTTTTGAACCCATTTTTAAGAAACTCGAAAAAAAAATTGGAAAATTGAAAAAAAAGTATTTTATATTTCTAAAAGTTTTAAAAGAAAGAACAAAATTTCTAAATATCTCAAAAAAAACAAAAAAATGGATTATCAAGGGCATTCCGTTTTTAAAAAAAATAAAAAAAGAACTCTCAAAAGTAAATCCAATTCTATTATTTAGATTGAGAGAAATATATAAATCAAGCGAAACTAAAAAAAAAAAAGAAAAAGATTCTATAACCCGCAATCATATAATTCATAAATCCTTTAGTCGAATTCAATCTACATATTGGACAAATTTTTTACTGACAGAAAAAAAAATGAAAGATCTGACTGATAGAACAAGCACAATCAGAAATCAAATAAAAAGAATTACAAAAAATAAAAAAAAAGTGACTCCAGAAATAAATGATAGTCCTAATAAAACAAGTTATAATGCTAAAAGATTCGAATCACCAAATTGGCAAATATTAAAAAGAAGAAATACTCGATTAATCCGTAAATTACATTATTTTATAAAATTTTTCACTGAAAGGATATACGCAGATATCCTTCTATCTATTATTAATATTCCCAGAATTAATATACAACTTTTTGTTGAATCAACAAAAAAAATGATTGATAAATCCATTTACAATAATAAAAAAAATAAAAAAAGAATTAATAAAACAAATCAAAATAAAATGAATTTTATTTCGACTATAAAAAAGTCACTTTATAATATTAGTAATAAGAATTCACAGAATTTTTTTGACTTATCCTCCTTGTCACAAGCATATGTATTTTACAAAATATCACAAACACAAGTTCTTAACTTGTATAAGTTAAGATCTATTCTTCAATATCACGGAACGTCTTTTTTTCTTAAGACTTCAATAAAAGATTATTTTGGAAAACAAGGAATAATTCATTATGAATTAAGACATAAGAAACTTCGGAATTCTGGAATAAATCAATGGAAAAACTGGTTAAGAGGTCATTATCAATACCATTTATCTCAGATTAGATGGTCTAGATTAATAGCAGCAAAATGGAAAAATAGAATCAATAAATGTCGTACAATTCAAAATCAAGATTTAAACAAAGAGAATTCATATGAAAAAGACCTATTAATTCATTACAAAAAACAAAACGATTACGAAGTATATTCATTACCAAATCAAAATGAGAATTTTCAAAAATACTATAGATATAATCTTTTATCTTATAGATCTATTAATTATGAAAATAAGAGGGACCCATATATTTATGGATCACCATTCCAAGTAAATAAGAATCGAGAGAGTTTTTATAATTACAACACACATAAACATAAGGGCAAATTTTTTGATATACTAGGGGATATCCCTATCAAAAATTATTTAGGAAAAAGTGATATTATGTATATGGAAAAAAATCCGGATCGAAAATATTTTGATTGGAAAATTCTCCATTTTTGTCTTAAAAAGAAAATCGATATTGAGGCCTGGATCAAGATCGATACCAACAAGAATAAAAATACTAAAACCGGGACTAATAATTATCAAATAATTGATAAAATTGATAAAAAAGATCTTTTTTATCTTACGATTCCTCAGGATC